TTCATTATTAAAGCCGAAGTAAACGAGGGTCCGACTGCGAAAAGATTAAAATCTCGAGCTCGAGGGCGGAGTTATCTGATCAAAAAACCCACTTGTCATATAACTATTGTTTTAAAAGATATATCCTTAGCTGAATATGAATATAGAGACTATCTCGATCTCGAGTACTCAAAAAACACTAGATTAAGAAAAAAAAAAAAAAAAGAACAAAACTATGACATATCATGATACATATAGGAATGGGGGATTATGGGACAAAAAATAAATCCATTAGGGTTTCGGCTTGGTACAACACAAAGTCATCATTCTCTTTGGTTTGCAAAACCAAAAAACTATTGCGAGGGTCTACAAGAAGATCAAAAAATACGAAACTTTATTAAGAATTATGTACAAAAAAATATGAGAGTATCCTCCGGTGTTGAGGGAATTGCACGGATAGAGATTCAAAAAAGAATTGATCTAATTCAAGTTATAATCTATATAGGATTTCCAAAATTATTACTAGAAAATAGACCGCGAAGAATTGAAGAATTACAGATGAATGTACAAAAAGAACTTAATTGTGTGAATCGAAAAATAAACATTGCTATTACAAGAATTGCAAATCCTTATGGACACCCCAATATTCTTGCCGAATTTATAGCCAGCCAATTAAAAAATCGAGTTTCTTTTCGCAAAGCAATGAAAAAAGCTATTGAATTAACAGAACAGGCCGATACAAAAGGAATTCAAGTACAAATTGCAGGGCGTCTTGACGGAAAAGAAATAGCGCGCGCCGAATGGATCAGAGAAGGTAGAGTTCCTCTACAAACCATTGGAGCTAAAATTGATTATTGTTCCTATACGGTTCGAACTATATACGGGGTATTGGGAATCAAAATTTGGATATTTGTAGACGAAAAAAAATAAGAGTTTACGTGTCTTTAGAGCCTCCCCATTAATGGAAATAAACCAAACAAAGAACGAGCTCTTTTTATCTTCAATCAAAACAAAAATGATAAATTTCACAATTCTATAGGGTTGAATAAAAATTCGATTGATTTTTTTATTTTATATAATTGCTATGCTTAGTGTGCGACTCGTTGGTTTTTGTTAGGGCTAGGATTCCAAAAAATGGACCGTACTGTAGTATGAACTAATAACTATAGCACTAATAACCAACTCATTGCTTCGTATTATCTGAATCCAAAGAACCAGTCAAGATATAATATAGTGGTCATATCGTTGTAGCAACTGAAATTTGCATAAACAATAAACATAAAAACCCAATCTGATTGTAGGTTGTGAAATTCTAAGTTGTGAAAGAAAATCAAAAAGCATGCGGATAAATGGAAGGATGAGAGAAAGAGAGAAAGAAAATATCAATGATATAAGATTCCAATATGTAAGGTCTGTAAGTTATCTCATAAAAAACAGTGTAATACAGCATCAATAATGATTCATCCCTAACTAGATGAATCCGCTCATAGAACAAAAAAATCAAGAGCCCCGAGCCAATAAAAACTGAGAAAATTGACTTAAGAAAAAATTTCATTAAGGACTCCGTTGGAGAATTCAGACCTAACCATTAATCGAGAAGCAATGGGAACGATGGAACCCGTGAATAAAGAAGATTCTATTGGAAATGAATCTTAATGATTTATTGGGTGGGATGGCGAAACGAACCCAGAAACTAAACTATTAGTTTATTCGTAGAGGTCCTGAACTAACCCTACAACTGAAATAGATATTGAAAGAGTAAATATTCGCCCACGAAAGGTTTATTTTTCTTTTTTTATTTTATTGGATTGATTCATTTTGCTCGATCCGATATGGTAATATGGTAAAGGGCAAAACTAAATATAGATTTGTTATAAGGGTAAAAAAAAAAAAAAAAGACATTGAGATTATCTATAAATAGAACATAAATGTTTCAATTCGATATCTAAACACGATATACAAATTTAGAATAGATTAATTAGATAAACTTTCAACAAATCCTATGCTTCAGTATATTATTCATTAAATCCCCCTATATCTCGATAAAATCTTTTTGAGTCCTTTCATTCGCGAGGAGCTGGATGAGAAGAAACTCTCATGTCCAGTTCTGTAGTAGAGATGGTATTGAGAAAGAACCATCAATTATAACCCCAAAAGAACAAGATTCCGTAAACAACATAGAGGAAGAATGAAAGGGATATCTTATCGAGGTAATCATATTTGTTTCGGCAGATATGCTCTTCAAGCACTTGAACCCGCTTGGATCACATCTAGACAAATCGAAGCGGGGCGCCGAGCAATGACACGAAATGTACGGCGCGGTGGAAAAATATGGGTACGTATCTTTCCAGACAAACCAGTTACATTAAGACCCACGGAAACCCGTATGGGGTCCGGCAAAGGATCCCCCGAATATTGGGTAGCCATCGTTAAACCGGGTAGAATACTTTATGAAATGAGTGGAGTAGCTGAAAATATAGCTCGAAAGGCTATTTCAATAGCGGCGTCCAAAATGCCTATAAGAACTCAATTCATTATTTCGGGATAGGAATGTCGAAACAAAAGAAATAAATCTTGGGTATAAAAAAATGCGGGTCTTCCTTTTTTTTTTTTTTTTCTTTTTTTTTTTTTACTTCGTCCTTTCAGTGCTTTACTTTAAATTAAACATTAAAAAAACGGACTTAAAAAACGATATGATTCAACCTCAAACCCATTTGAATGTAGCAGACAATAGCGGTGCCCGAGAATTGATGTGTATTCGAATCATAGGCGCCAGTAATCGTAGATATGCTCATATTGGTGACGTTATTGTTGCTGTGATCAAGGAAGCAGTACCCAATACGCCTCTAGAAAGATCAGAAGTAATCAGAGCTGTAATTGTACGTACTTGTAAAGAACTCAGACGTGATAACGGTATGATAATACGGTACGATGACAATGCTGCAGTTGTCATTGATCAAGAAGGAAATCCAAAGGGAACTCGAGTTTTTGGTGCGATCGCCCGGGAATTGAGACAGTTGAATTTTACTAAAATAGTTTCATTAGCACCTGAAGTATTATAAGAGGGGACCGCGATATAGTGATAGTATGAAAATAAAATAGATAAATCAAAATTTAGTAGAGTATGTCTCACGCATATACTTTTAATAATTTTCATAAAAAAAAGAACATGTTGATTATATCAAAATTCGGAAGCAACAAAATTTTCAGTTTATCATGGGCAAGGACACTATTGCTGACATAATAACTTCTATACGAAATGCTGACATGAATAGAAAGGGAACGGTTCGAATAGCATCTACTAACATCACCGAAAACATTGTTAAAATACTTTTGCGAGAGGGTTTTATCGAAAACGCAAGGAAACTCATGGAAAACAAAAAAGAGTTTTTGGTTTTAACCCTACGACATCGAAGGAATAGGAAAGGGCCGTATAGACCCATTTTAAATTTAAAACGAATCAGTCGACCCGGTCTACGAATCTATTTTAACTATCGACGAATTCCTAGAATTTTAGATGGGATGGGGATTGGAATTCTCTCTACTTCTCGGGGTATAATGACAGACCGAGCGGCTCGACTAGAAAGAATCGGTGGAGAAATTTTGTGTTATATATGGTAATTATTCTTCTATCCGACTTGTATTTGGAGCTTACTTTTGTGTTGTGAGAAAAAAAAGGGGGAGGATTCCTCGAGGTTTAATTACCGAATAACTTACCAAAGGTATGCTCCGAGTTCTTTTAGATAGTTTAGAGAGCGAAGTAAGATTCTAGATTATGTTTCAGGAGGGATCCGACCCGTTTTTCTACAGATACTATTATACATATACTCCCGGTGGCTAGAGGCAAAATTGAAAGAAGTCGTTATGATTCAACTGGAGGTCGTATATATAATATATAGACTACACAAAAGGATTTGAGTGATTAGGTGATTTTTCAACATTCCTTTCAGGGGGATACAAATCGCGGTTCAAAAATTTCAAGAAACTTATTTTCTTCCAATCTTCCAATAAGTAGATTCGAAATTCATTTAAGGAATAACAATTATGAAAATAAGGGCTTCAGTTCGTAAAATTTGTGAAAAATGTCGACTGATCCGCAGGAGGGGACGGATTATAGTAATTTGTTCCAACCCGAGACATAAACAAAGACAAGGATAATCTTTCGAAAAGGGACTTTAGAAAGTAACCGATGAACAAATCAAAATAACAGATCGGTTTTGACATGAAATGGATATATCCATATATCTCTGACTTATATTTATGAAATGATCAAATATGGCAAAATCTCCACCAAGAAGTGGTTCACGTAGGCCGGGACGGATTGGTTCACGTAAAAGTGGACGTCGAATACCAAAGGGCGTTATTCATGTTCAAGCAAGTTTCAACAACACCATTGTGACTGTTACCGATGTCCGGGGTCGGGTAATTTCTTGGTCCTCGGCCGGTACTTGTGGATTCAGGGGTACAAGAAGAGGTACGCCTTTTGCTGCTCAAACCGCAGCAGGAAATGCTATTCGAGCAGTAGCGGATCAAGGTATGCAACGAGCAGAAGTCATGATAAAGGGTCCTGGTCTCGGAAGAGATGCGGCATTACGAGCTATTCGTAGAAGCGGTATCCTTTTAAATTTCGTACGGGATGTAACCCCTATGCCACACAATGGTTGCAGACCCCCTAAAAAAAGACGGGTGTAGAAATAAACATTGAAGAGATTTCAAGAGAAATAAATGACTCAATGATCTGACAAATAATATTACTATGGTTCGAGAGAAAGTAAAAGTATCTACTCGGACACTGCAGTGGAAGTGTGTTGAATCAAGAGCAGACAGTAAGCGTCTTTATTATGGGCGCTTTATTTTGTCTCCACTTATGAAAGGTCAAGCCGACACAATAGGCATTGCGATGCGAAGAGTTTTGCTTGGAGAAATAGAAGGAACATGTATTACACGCGCAAAATCTGAGAAAATCCCACACGAATATTCTACCATAGTGGGTATTCAAGAATCGGTCCATGAAATTTTAA